AAGAAAATAGAGGGGAAAAAGACCAAAGTGGTCTTGTATCAGACTGCCTGTCTTCTTGTAGTTGGATCCCCAAGTTTTTGGAATGCTCCAAACTCTACTTGAGCATCCAAATCTGGGTCAATGCCGGCAAAAACATCTCTGAACAGGGTTCTAGCACCATGCCAAATGTGTCCGAAGAAGAAGAGCAAAGCAAACGAAGCATGCCCAAAAGTAAACCAACCCCTTGGACTGCTACGAAAAACACCATCGGATTTCAAAGTCGCACGATCTAATTCAAAAATTTCACCCAATTGAGCACGTCTAGCATATTTTTTCACAGTAGCAGGATCACTATAACTGACTCCATTAAGTTCGCCACCATAAAACTCAACGGTTACACCTACTTGTTCAACACTATACTTGGATTCTGCCCTTCTAAAAGGCACATCAGCTCTAACAATCCCGTCGCCGTCTACCAAAACGACCGGAAATGTTTCAAAAAAAGTGGGCATACGACGTACAAAAAGCTCACGCCCTTCTTTATCTCGAAAAATAGGGTGTCCTAACCATCCTACCGCTATTCCATCTCCGTTATCCATTGAGCCTGCCCTGAATAATCCTCCTTTTGCCGGATTATTGCCGATATAATCATAAAAAGCTAATTTTTCAGGAATTTTAGACCAGGCTTCTGATAAACTTTGATTTTCGGCTAGCCCGGCGCTAACTCTTCGATATACCTCTTGCTGGAAATAACCCTGATCCCATTGATAACGAGTGGGACCAAACAATTCGATGGGAGTAGTTGCTGAACCATACCACATAGTTCCAGCAACAACAAAAGCTGCAAAAAAGACAGCCGCGATACTACTGGAGAGTACAGTTTCAATATTTCCCATACGTAATCCTTTGTATAGACGTTGTGGTGGTCGAACGCTAAGATGGAATAGACCCGCTAATATGCCCAGTGTACCTGCTGCAATATGATGAGAAGCTATTCCTCCCGGAACAAAAGGATCAAAACCTTCCACGCCCCACGACGGATTTACAGGCTGTACTCTTCCCGTTAGTCCATAAGGATCGGACACCCATATTCCAGGACCGTACAGACCTGTTACATGAAATGCACCAAAACCAAAGCAAGCCACCCCGGAGAGAAATAAATGAATTCCAAAGATCTTGGGCAAATCCAAAGAGGGTTTGCCTGTACGTTCATCAGAAAATATTTCTAGATCCCAATAGACCCAATGCCAGATAGCTGCCAAAAAGCATAAGCCAGAAAACACAATATGTGCCCCAGCTACACCTTCGTAACTCCAAATCCCCGGATTCGTTACAGTTCCTCCTGTGATACTCCAACCCCCCCATGAATTGGTTATTCCTAAACGAGTCATGAAGGGTATAACGAACATACCCTGTCTCCACATTGGATCAAGAATAGGGTCAGAAGGATCAAAAACTGCTAATTCATACAAAGCCATCGAGCCCGCCCAACCAGCAACCAGAGCCGTATGCATTATATGAACGGAAAGCAACCGGCCGGGATCATTCAATACAACGGTATGAACACGATACCAAGGCAAACCCATGGAAAATACCCCTTTATCGAAGAAAAATAGACACTACGTAACTTTATTGCATTAGAAAGGTTATACTATGACTATCCTATAGACTTCCCCTGTCCAGTAGATTATTTACTAAGAAGGGTTATGATTCTATATTCTATTCGTAATAATATAATGGAAGAATTCTGTTCGTAAGAACAAAGAGAAGCAGATTTATTCTATACTCGATAAGTACCAATATGCAATGGTGGATTGATACCATTTTCTATGAGAAAATGTGTCCATCCTTCATTTATCATTAGAAGGATCTATTCGTCAAAATTTTCCTTTATTTATTTTGTATTTCTTTCTAAATTTTTCTAATCTATGGATAAAATAAATATGATAAAGTCAATATTATAAAGACAATAAAACCATATTGTTACGTTTCCACATCAAAGTGAAATATAGTATTTAATTCCTTTTTTCTTTCAATCCATGCCTATTGGTGTTCCAAAAGTACCTTTCCGAAGTCCTGGAGAGGAAGATGCATCTTGGGTTGACGTATAGTGCGACTTGTCAGATATATTGGGTCATATGGGATTTCCCCGTTCTCTCCCCCGACCGAGATATCCTCTGTTTCGCCCAAGAAAGAGAAATTGAATCATCGAAAAATTGGAGCGTGAACTGCAATTAAATGCATTATTTGGGGGAATTCATAGAATTATATCAATTAGAATAATTTATGGTTGGCTTTGGCTGGACGAAAAAAATGAGGTATCCAGACTCCGTTTAGAAAAACCCAATTGGTAATATATTTATGATTACTACGTGTATCATAAATGATTATTTGTAAAGTCATAACAACAAGAAATGGTGATGGGAAGATTTGTCCTATATGTGCAAATCAAAATTGGGCGGATCTTTACCCGGAGTAGAGCATAAACCTAAAAAGATGAAAGAGGCCCATTCAGGAACAAGAAAATATCATCGTGATTTGGATTGAATTTCGATGAAAGAATACATCAATGAGAAGTAAATTCGATAAGTTTATTTACCCCCTTTTTATATTATCAAAGAAGAAATCAAAATGAATCTTTATTGAAAAATCGAAGAAAAAGCCCTTTCATTAAACATTAAAAAAAATTCATTAAAAAATTCGAAAAATAAAAGAAAGAGGACTGGAATCTATACATTGATTCTTTTATTCGCTATTTTTTTTTTATTTTTGAACCGTATGCATCAAAAGGTGCATGTACGGTTCCTAAGGGATACGATTTTACCCTACTCAACCGACTTTATCGAGAAAGATTACTTTTTTTAGGCCAAGAGGTTGATAGCGAGATCTCGAATCAACTTATTGGTCTTATGGTATATCTCAGTATCGAGGATGAGACCAAAGATCTTTATTTGTTTATAAACTCCCCTGGTGGATGGGTAATACCCGGAGTAGCCATTTATGATACTATGCAATTTGTACGACCAGAAGTCCATACAATATGCATGGGATTGGCCGCATCAATGGGATCTTTTATTCTGGTTGGAGGAGAAATTACCAAACGTCTAGCATTCCCTCACGCTTGGCGCCAATGAAGTTTTTTTATTTGAGAGAAAAAAGAAAACTATGCCTTCGCCATATGAATATTAAGTAATAATAGCATGGCACTTCGAATTCGATATGAAATTTTTTTATTTTTTTTTCAAAAGATTTGATTATGTATCGAGAGAGTAGTATGAGATAAAAGATATTTCCGACTTTCTCTTATCTATCGGAAGTCCAATTCAGCGTCACAAACTTGTTTGTTTTCACACCGATGGGCTCTTAATAATATTTAAGTTCTAAAATAAAAAAAAAAGTGCGAAAAACCAAATTTTCTTTTTTGGTTGGCTCAAAAAGAAACTTTGGGATTGCTGAATCAAAGACAAAAAAAAGAATCCATTTTAAAATAGAAAGCAGCGGAGCCATCATAGTATTTTTGAACTTCTCCGAAAAAAGAAGGGTGGCATTTTGATCATTTACCCATCTGAGATTGATAGATTCTAGCTTTATCTTTCTTGAACGGGAAAGTAGGGGTTAATTTCATTATAGAGCCGTATGCAATGCATAAAAGATAATGCCCGTACGGTTGTTCAATTCTATCCTTTTTCCTATTTTTCTTTATCTTTCTTTCATCACACCAGATAGAACTATTATCAGGGTAATGATCCATCAACCTGCTAGTTCTTTTTATGAAGCACAAACGGGAGAATTTATCCTGGAAGCGGAAGAACTGCTGAAACTACGCGAAACCCTCACAAAGGTTTATGTACAAAGGACGGGCAAACCTTTATGGGTTGTATCTGAAGACATGGAAAGAGATGTTTTTATGTCAGCAACAGAAGCTCAAGCTTATGGAATTGTTGATCTTGTAGCAGTTGAATGAAAAAAATGGATTTTGTGCAAATCAGTGATTTGAGATTTTATCTATGAGTTGACTATATAAATATTAAATAAAAAATCCGGTTAGGATCAATCTAAACCAGCCCATTATGTATATGACTCAACATGCCAACTATTAAACAACTTATTAGAAATACAAGACAGCCCATTCGAAATGTCACGAAATCCCCCGCTCTTCGGGGGTGTCCTCAGCGTCGAGGAACATGTACTAGGGTGTATGTGCGACTCGTTTAGATCATGAGCTGACACAAAAAAGTCAAGAAAACCGCTTCCAGTATGAATGATCAGTACTAGTGAATAGGATAGAATGGAAGAAGGGAATCCATTCACTATCTAAAAATAAGCAAATCTATCCTTCTATTGTGTATAAAGTTTATGGTTTCCATTGGTGCAAATCCAATCACCTGAATTTAAGATGAGAAACAATTCTCCATTGGTAGCAAATGGTTATCCATTAAGCGGAAAAATCTTATTGAAATTCAAAAAAAAACAGTTCTCGCTCGGTCAAGAACGGACTACGAGGGTCAGCTACCCAGCAAACTTTCATAATTAAATACCGTTACTGTATAGGTAGGTCTCTTTGTGAAAGACTTATTACTGGATAATTCATGGGTAGAGCCAAAGAGTGTGGTGTGAACTATACAAGTTACCAATAACATTGATGAAATATTAAACGAAGCCAAAGGCTCCGGTGTATAGAGAAGACCTCACCGTTTAAGGAGTAACCATAGAAACGAGGAAACCCACTATTTCTTTATTCATTTAATTTCTATTTCTTTTTTTGACTAGATTTTTGACACCTAGCAAAAGAAATTTTCTTATTTCTTTCATATTCCGGAGTAAAATACTAAAAAATTGTGGTCGGGAAGGTTATAGTAGCCAAAGCCATTGGAATTTTTATTTTATACATTGGAAAAATCCGTTTGGTTATTAGTTATTAATAGGCCAGGACGGGAAAAATAATAACTGAAAGAAAAAATCAATTAGTTATTTGTCAAAATTTTATTTATTCAATGACTAGAGTTAAACGCGGATATATAGCCCGAAAACGTAGAACAAAAATTCGTTTATTTGCATCAAGTTTTCGAGGGTCTCATTCAAGACTTACTCGAACTATTACTCAACAAAAAATAAGAGCTTTGGTTTCGGCTCATCGGGATAGGGATAAGCAAAAGAGAAATTTTCGTCGTTTGTGGATCACTCGGATAAACGCAGTAATTCGAGAAAAGGGAGTATCCTATAGTTATAGTAAATTAATACATGATCTATATAAGAGGCAGTTGCTTCTTAATCGTAAAATACTGGCCCAAATAGCTATATCAAATAGGAATTGTCTTTATATGATTTCCAACGAAATCAGAGAAAAGGTGGATTGGAAAGAATACACCGAAAAAATTTAAATGGGGTTCCCCGGAGAATGAACTCCGGGAGGGTGGAGTTGGAGTCAAAATTACTCTGAGAAATGCGCTTAAATTAAAGTAGTCAAAATGAATGAACACGTTCAATAAAAAAATCTTTTTTTTCCGATTCGCTTTTTTTTTACGACACAAAAATCTGGATTCTAAGATTTGTCAAAAAACACCAATCCATGTTTGAGTTCGGATTGGAATTCTGATTGAAGTGAACAAAAAACAAGCCTATTTATTTCTGGTTCTAAGACCGGTAGTTCTAGTGGTCGACTCAATTCTTTCAAATTGTTTCTCATTATTGAGAAAAGGTAACAAAGATAAAATACGAGCTTGTTTTATAGCAATAGTAATTAATCGTTGTTGTTTCAAGGTCAATCTATTCACTCGTCTAGATAATATTTTTCCCTGTTCACTAATAAACCGACTAATTAAACTCATGTTTCTATAATCAATTCGATCCCCCGATTGAATCGGGGGCAAACGCCTACGAAAAGATCGCTTGGATTTAAGAAAGGGTCGCTTGGATTTATCCATGGTTTGTTTGTTTAGTTTATTTCTTATCCCGAAAATACTATTCCTTGATTGGCATTTTAACCCCAAATAGGATTCTTTTTATTTAAATGCAATATCTTCTATTTATATTTCAATGTGTTCTATATAATGTCATTTTTCCCCTTTCAAGGATAAGACATCCTCGGTTCAATCTATTTCTTTATTTCCCCATGAATCGTATGTTTGTAACAATAGGGACAGAATTTTCTCAAGTCTAATCGATTGGGCGTATTGTGCCGGTTCTTTTGAGTAATATATCTGGAAATACCCGTTGATACCTTCTTAACACCGTTTTGTATACAACTGGTACATTCCAAAATGACCGTTACCCGCGCACCTTTCTTCTTGGCCATGAACCTCCTTTGGATTTTTGATTTACTCAACTCTTCTATTTTAATTCGAAATGAAGAAAAAGAAAGGAAGGAAAAAATAGAAGTTAGTAACTTGAAATCCAACTCTAAAAGAAAAAGAGAAAAATCAATTAAATCAAAGCAAAGCCCAAAGTCATACGTAGTAAATAATAAGTAAGACAATGATAATGAGTTCGAAAATCTATTTAACCCCGAGGGGCAGTTAAAGACTTGTATTCTTGCCCTAGACCACGACTTTCCTACTCTATACTCTACCCCCACGTTTAATTCGAATTTGAGACTGAGTCTCGCAGACGTTGAATCCACTTTTATTCTTTCTCTTTCGTCCCTTATTCATTCTAAATTAGAAAAAAGAGAAAAAAGGGGGATTAGTCACAGATATTTGATTGTATTTCTAATCTTCTTCATTTCTTCCGGTGTCAATAGCTATAATGAAAAAAAGGGGAATGTCAACGCATCGGGGAAAAAACGATTAATCTCTATCAATAGGCCTGCTAAAGCCCCGAACCACAGCGTACTTAGTACTGGGGCCACGGAGAGATATGTTTTTAGATCTCGCATCGAAAAACCTCCTTTTTTTTTATTTTAATACATAAAGCATATATGATCAGATGCATATGTAGTTAAGGGCTACTTAGAGTTGTACACGGAATCTCTAATTCCAATTGAAATCTACAACGATCCATAAGATTTCCTTTTGTTATTATTATATATTAAATATGTTAAACGAGGCCAAAAAAAGACGAAATGGTCAGAAAACCTTGTTTCTCAATGCAGGAAATAGGGATGTGGAAAACAAGACAGGAATTCTCTACAATTACACTGTAAAACAATTGAAGGGATGTGGCGCAGCTTGGTAGCGCGTTTGTTTTGGGTACAAAATGTCACAGGTTCAAATCCTGTCATCCCTACCTATTACTGCCCCTTTGAGTAGTAACGAGGAATCAACCGAGATCGGTTCAAATTGCGTTGCGCGGAATCGTTCATTTTTATGAAACTATAGAATATATGCATATAAAATGAAAATGGATTCGTTAAAAAAAAAAAGAATCTTTTCTTTACATTCTTTTCTATTCTGATAAGAAAGCGCTCTTAGTTCAGTTCGGTAGAACGTGGGTCTCCAAAACCCGATGTCGTAGGTTCAAATCCTACAGAGCGTGATTTTTTCTTTCATGGATCCAATCAAAATGAAATAAATTCAGTCGCTT